ACTTCCACTGTAGTGTCCGAGTAGATACTGTTACTTTCTCTCGAACCATAGTATATTATTTGATCAAATCATTGAATTATTTATTTCTCTTGAAATCTCTTCAATGTTTATTTTTACACACGTCTTTTTTTAGGAGGCCTACAGCCATTATGTGGCATAGGAGTTACATCCCGTATGAAACTTAATAGTATACCACTTCTACGAATAGCTCTTAATGCCGCATCTCTTCCGAGACCCGGGCCTTTTATCATAACTTCTGCTCGTTGCATACCTTGATCCACTACTGTCCGAATAGCATTTCCTGCTGCGGTTTGAGCGGCAAATGGTGTACCCCTTCTTGTACCCTTGAATCCACAAGCCCCGGCAGAGGACCAAGAAATTACTCGACCCCGTACATCTGTAACAGTCACAATGGTATTGTTGAAACTTGCTTGAACATGAATAACTCCCTTGGGGATTCTACGTGTATTCTTACGTGAACCAATACGTCTATTTCTACGCGAACCAATTTTTGGTATAGGTTTTGCCATATTTTATCATCTCATAAATATAAGTCAGAGATATATGGATATATCCATTTCATGTCAAAACAGATCCTTATTCTTTTTTTTTTTTTTTTATTTATTTATTTGTACATCTGTACATCGGGTCCTTTAGATTTCGAGAGTCTTTTTGTTTTAGAAAGATTATCCTTGTCTTTGTTTATGTCTCGGGTTAGAACAAATTACTATAATTCGTCCCCGCCTACGGATCAATCGACATTTTTCACAAATTTTACGAACGGAGGCCCTTATTTTCATATTTGTCATTCCTTTTTTTAATTCCGAATCTACTTATTGGAAGAAAATAAGTTTCTTGAAATTTTTAATTTCGAATTGTATCCTCACGAAAGAATGTTGAAATTGAAAAAACCGCCTAATCATTCAAGTCTTTGCTTTGGAGTCTCTAAATTATACGCCCTTTGGTTGAATCATAAGGACTTACCTCAATTTTTAGTCTATTTCCTGGTAGTATACGTATAAAACTACATGAAATCCTTTACGAAACAAAAACCTGAATAATTTTTTTGTTATCTAAACGAATCCGGAAGATACATACCATCGGTAAGTTGTTCAGTAATTAAACCCTCATGAATCCATTTTTGTTGTTTCATTCCAGGTAAAACCGCTTTGAAGTATCAACTAATGTAAGAGGGATAATATTCTAAACTTGTCCTTTCTCTTTTTTCACAAATATGACCGTGTCGGCTATTAGAAATATTACCATATATAACACAAAACTTCTCCGCCGATTCCTTCTAGTCGAGCCTTTCGGTCTGTCATTATACCTCGAGAAGTAGAAAGAATTACAACCCCCATTCCGCCTAAAATTCTAGGAATTCGTTGATAGTTAGAATATATTCGTAGACCGGGTCGACTGATCCGTTTTAAATTTAAAACAGTTCTATATGGTCCTTTCCTATTTCTTCTATGTCGTAGGGTTAAAACCAAAAAATATTTATTGCTTTCTTGATGTTTTCTCACGTTTTCAATAAAACCTTCTTGGAAAAGGATTTTAACAATATTTTCAGTGATGTTAGTAGATGGTATTCGAACTGTTCTTTTTTTATTCATGTCAGCATTTCGTATAGAGGTTATTATGTCAGCAATAGTGTCTTTACTCATGATAAACTAAGATTTTTGTTTCCCCCGAATTTTGATATAATCAACATGCTCTTTTTCTTTTTTTCTGAATTTTTTAATATTTATGAATTCTTTTTTTTTTTTTTTTATTTATGAATTATTAAAGATATATACGTGATAGATAAACAATTTACTAATTAATTAAATAAATTTAATCAATTTCATTCAAATACTATATTAAGGTCTTCCCCTATAATACTTCAGGTGCTAATGAAACTATTTTAGTGAAATTTAACTGTCTTAATTCCCGGGCGATCGCGCCGAAAATTCGGGTTCCTTTTGGATTTCCTTCTTGATCAATAACAACCGCAGCGTTGTCATCATATCGTATTATCATACCGTTGTCGCGTTTGAGTTCTTTACAAGTACGTACAATGACAGCTCGGACCACTTCTGATCTTTCTAGAGGTGTATTTGGTACTGCTTCCTTGATTACAGCAACAATAATGTCACCAATATGAGCATATCGTCGATTACTAGCTCCTATGATTCGAATACACATCAATTTTCGGGCCCCACTGTTATCCGCTACATTCAAATGGGTTTGAGGTTGAATCATATCATTTTTTTATCGGTTTTTTCTTTTTCAATGCAAAGGTATAAATAAAAAAAAAGAAATATTATTTGTTCAAAACAAAAAAAGAAACCTGCAATTGTTTTTTTTTTATCCCAAAAACCCCTTTCGTTTGTTTCTACATTCCTATCCAGAAAGAATGAATTGAGTTCGTATAGGCATTTTAGATGCCGCTATTGAAATAGCCCTTCTAGCTATATTTTCTGCTACTCCGCTCATTTCATAAAGTATTCTACCGGGTTTAACGACAGCTACCCAATATTCGGGAGATCCTTTCCCCGAACCCATACGTGTTTCTGTAGGTCTTACTGTAACAGGTTTGTCTGGAAATATGCGTACCCATATTTTTCCACCGCGGCGTGCATTTCGTGTCATTGCTCGCCGCCCTGCTTCTATTTGTCTAGATGTGATCCAAGCGGGTTCAAGCGCTTGAAGAGCATATCTACCGAAGCAAATACGATTACCTCGATAAGATATTCCTTTCATTCTTCCTCTGTGTTGTTTACGGAATCTGGTTCTTTTGGGGTTATAGTTGATGGTTGTTTAGCAATTCCATCCATCTCTACTACAGAACCGGACACGAGAGTTTCTTCTCATCCAGCTCCTCGCGAATTAAACAATTTTAAAAAATTAAACAAAAAAAATACACGGTTAATAATCTATGGAATCGTGGGATTCTTTGAAATTTGATCTAATCGATTATAAATTAGAAATTTTTTGTGTTTTAATATATAATTTAACACGTATTTATATAATTTAACACGTATTCTATTTATAGATAATGTCGTTTTGGTAGAACGCTATAATGAATCTTTATTTTGTTTTTCCTTTTATTTCGAATCGACTAAAATTTAGAAAAAAAAAAAAAAATTCGCGGGCGAATATTTACTCTTTCAACATTCAGTTGTAAGATTAGTCTATGACATGACCTCTCAGAATAAATGAATAGGTTTCCGGTTCGTTCCGCCATCCTACTCAATGAATCATTAGGATTCGTTTTCAATAGAATCTTATGCATTCACAGGTTCTGTCGTTCCCACCACTTCTAGATTAATGATTAGGTCTTAATTTTACAACGGAGCCTCCAATTAAATTTCTTCTTGAGTCAACCTTCTCAGTCTTTATTGGCTCGGGGCTCTTGATTTTTTGTTCTATGCACGGATTTGTCTAATTATGGATCAATCAGTATTGATGCTTTATTACATTCCCTTTATATGAGATGACTCATAGACCTTACATATTGGAATTATATATCATTAATATTATTTTTCTATCTTTCTCTCACCCTTCCATTTATCTGTATACTTGATATTGCTTTACAACCCATAATCAGATTTTTTTTGTTTGTTTATGTAAAAAAGATTTCAGTTGCTACAATGATATGACTTATATATCATATCTTGACTGGTTCTTTCTATCCAGATAACACGAAGTGATGAGTTGGTTATTAGTTCTATAGTTATCAGTTTGTACTATGGGCTGTCCATTTTTTTGAATCCCAACCCTAAAAAAACCAACGAGTCACACACTAAGCATAGCAATTATATCAAATGATTAATCGAATTTTTATTCAACCTTATAGAATTGTTCTTTTTTTTTATTATTTACCAGAAAAAGAATGAAAGAGTTTGCCATTTTTTGTTTTATCACCAGATAGAACTAAATATAAGTCAAGTAAGTTCTTATTATTCCTCGTCTACAAATATCCAAATTTTGATGCCTAATACCCCATAGATAGTTCGAACTGCATAGGAACAATAATCAATTTTAGCTCGAATGGTTTGTAGAGGAACTCTACCTTCTCGGATCCATTCAACACGTGCAATTTCTTTTCCGTCGATACGCCCTGCAATTTGTACTTGAATCCCTTTTGTACCTGCCTGTTCAGTTAATTCAATAGCTTTTTTCATTGCTTTGCGAAATGAAACTCTATTCTTTAATTGTCCGGCTATAAATTCTGCAAGAATATTGGGGTGCCCGTAAGGATTTGCAATTCTTGTAATAGCAATGTTGAGTTTTCGGTTTACACAATTGAGTTCTTTTTGTACATGCGTCTGTAATTCTTCTATTCTTCGAGTCCTGTCTTCTATTAATAACTTGGGGAATCCCATATAGATTATGACCTGAATCAAATCGATTCTTTTTTGAATCTCTATACGTGCAATTCCCTCTACATTAGAGGATATTTTCATATTATTTTGCACATAATTTTTGATACAATCTCGTATTTTTTGATCTTCTTGTAGATCCTTTGAATAATTTTTTGGTTGTGCAAACCAAAGAGAATGATGATCTTGGGTTGCACCAAGTCTGAAACCAAGTGGATTTATTTTTTGTCCCATAATCCCCCACTACTATATATATCGTGAAACGTGACATCTGTTTGTATTTTTTTTTTATTCATTCGATTTTTTTTAAGCATAACATAATATAGCGTATTTGTATTTTTTATAATATAAAATATTCTTCCTTTAAGTATTCCTCAGCTCTAATTTATAGAATTTCCTTTTATCTATTTCTTCCTCTTCATCTAAAGATATATCTTTCAATACAATAGTTATATGACAAGTGGATCTTTTTATAGGATAACCTCGTCCTCGAGCCCGGGGCTTTAATTTTTTCACAGTTGTGCCCTCGTTGACTTCGGCTTTACTAATGATTAAACTTGTTTCGTTCAAACCCTTATTGTGATTAGCATTTGCTGCTGCAGAATAAACCAATTTTAAAATGGCATAACATGCTCG